ACATATAAAATGCGGTTAATCCGGCTGTGAAAAAAGCTATTGTTGCGAAAATCGGCGAATACAACCAAGTATCATTAAGAATTTCATCCTTGGACCAAAAACAGGCGAGAGGTGGAATACCACAAAGAGAAAGAGTACCTACTAAAAAAGCGGTTTTTGTAATCGGCACATGCTTTCTTAACCCACCCATAAGAACCATATTCTGGCTTTTATCTGGAAAATATCCAACAATAGCTTCCATTGAATGAATAATTGATCCGGATCCTAAAAACAACAAGGCTTTGGAATAGGCATGAGTAATCAAATGAAATAAAGCGGCTCGATAAGACCCCATACCTATAGCTAACATCATATAACCCAATTGAGACATTGTAGAATAAGCTAAACCTCTCTTAATATCTTGTTGAGCAAGAGCTAAAGTAGCTCCTAAAAATACTGTTATTATCCCTATCAAAGATATTAGATTCATTGCGTATGGTATGACTATGAAAAGTGGAAGAAGCCGAGCTACAAGAAAAATTCCCGCCGCTACCATAGTAGCAGCATGGATAAGAGCCGAAATAGGAGTAGGCCCTTCCATGGCATCGGGTAACCATACATGAAGAGGGAATTGCGCGGATTTAGCAACCGGGCCGGCAAATAATAGAAATGCACACAAAGTAACAAATAAAAGGTTAACCTCATTATTATAAATCAAGTTTTTCAATATTTCGAACAAATCCCGAAATTCGAAACTGCCTGTTAGCCAATAAAGACCTAAGATCCCTAATAATAATCCAAAATCCCCTACACGATTAGTTACAAATGCTTTTTGACAGGCGCCTGCCGCAATAGGTCGTGTGAACCAAAACCCGATTAATAGATAAGAGCACATTCCAACCAATTCCCAAAAAATATAAATTTGTATGAAATTCGAACTTGTAACTAATCCTAACATTGAAGCATTGAAAAAACTCATATAAGCAAAAAATCTCAAATATCCTTGATCATGAGACATATAATTGTCACTATAAATAAGAACCAGAATTCCAACTGTAGTGATTAATATTGACATAATAGAAGTAAGTGGATCAATAAAGTATCCGAACTCGAAAGACAAATCACTAGTGATGGTCCAAGTCCTTAGGGATTGATAGATCGAAGTTCTATCTATTTGCTCAATAGATAGATCGATCGAAAAAATCATAACTATACTTAACAATAAAATACTAATAAAAGCCCACATACGGCGAAGATTTTTTGTTGCGGTCGGAAAAATTAGAAGTCCCACCCCTATTAACATAGGGACTGGAAGTGGAACTAAAGGTATGATCCAGGAATATTGATATGTATGTTCCATAAAATCAATAAAGTAATAATAATTGTTTTTTATTCTTAATTCAGTGTTTCTGATTCACCGGTTCTTATCTCTTTTAAACTTTTAAATTTAAAAGGGATTAATAAAAAAATTAAGGTTAAGGTATTAAAATGAAAAACTTAAATAAAATTCGCTTTTTCTATTCATAGTTATTTTGAATCTTTCCCACCAACTTCAAAAAAATGAAAAGTTAAAAACAATCAAATATTCTAACTAAGCTACTAGTCAAAAATAAATAATTATTTTCTACTTTATACTACGTAAGATTTTTAGGAAGATAGAGCAAATTCAAACTTCACTTATTATTCTCTAATTACACTAATTTATGTCCATAGATCAAGACGAAAGAATTACACAAAATTAAATTTGATATAAATCATAGGCTGACCCCTATCGTTCCCCAATAAAATACGAATTAGTTTTTTTATTCTTTGTTTATTCACAACCATTAACTAGTTCAGCTCGGCACGTATTGATTGTCTACTATTATAATTATAATAAAAGACATTTAATTATAAAAAAAGACATTTAATAACCAATTACTAGACAAAAATGATTGGGTAGATAAAACCTGTTCGATGTATTTTTCATGGATAAATGTAGCAGGCCGAAAATAGACAGAGATAAGGGCGGAAGGGCTTTTTCTTTTTTTTATCAACTTCAACCAATTCTATTTCTGTTATATGGCCCAATCCGTCCTATAGATATCGATTTGAATAGGTATCTAAGGGTGCCGCCAATAACTCCGGAATACGAATTACTTTATTCTCCAATATTTAGGGAATATAAATTGAAAAAATCCCTTATTCCATTTATTTATTTATTTATTTTTTGTTTTTTGTTCTAGTAAGATTTTATGCCATTTTTGCATATTTCGATTTATTTCTTTTTTCTAAAGGTAGTTAGTGTATAAAAAAAATAAACAGATAATGAAATGAACCGTAAAACTAAAAAATGATTTGTTTTAACAATAGATGTCTTTCACATCCAATTTGATCAATGACTAACCTTTTCTTTTTTGAATGGCAGTTCCAAAAAAACGTACTTCTATATTAAAAAAACGTATTCGTAAAAATCTTTGGAAAAAGGGGGGGTACTGGGCAGCGTTGAAGGCTTTTTCGTTAGCGAAATCCCTTGTTACTGGGAATTCAAAAAGTTTTTTTTGTACAACAAATAAATAATCAAAGGTTGAAATAATCTTCAAAGGTTGAAATAATCTGAATTCCCCAGACACAAAAATGAGTTAATTGTGTTTCGAATTTATACTATAGAATTTAGAAAAATCGAAAAAGTAAGTAAACATTCCCTTTTGTAATGTTTTGAACCAATTGATTTGTCTACTGAATTCGAAAATAAAAATAAATAATAAAAAAAAAAAGGGGACTTTTTTTTTTATTTGAAAACGGAATCAAGACAAACTAGAAAGTTTCACCTTTCTTTTTATTTTACTATTTTTTTATTCCCAGGATGGGGATTCTTATTTTCCCCATCACCCCACCATAAACAATAAGAATTTTTTTTTTATTTAGATTTATTTCGATTTAGGTCTTTCCATTGATGCTATAGAAGAGGGGATAGAAAATCGTTAGGAAAAAAAAGGCTGTTGAAACTAATTGATTCAGTATATAACTTTTTTTTTTTACGTTCTAAATCATTATTTTTCTGAATCACTATATATAACCAGATATCCTGCACTTTGACTCCAATTGAGAAAAGCAACCCTTCCCGTTTAGGCAGATATTGGATACGAATAGTGAATAGTGTGACAATTTTAAGTGATTAAAAAAAAATCCTATGTTTGAGGGGGGGCTCCATCAAAATATATATATTTTTCTAATTCGAATTTAGAAAGACTTTTTTATCGAATTTTTTTTTTTAATTTTCTATAATACGTGCAGCCCAATACCTAATTGATTTGATCAATCCTAGGACAAATTAATAGTGAAAAAAAAAAAAAAAAGAAAAAACCTAAAATTACGACAACACAAACACAAAAGTTCTAAAAAATGAAAAAAAAAAAAGAAAGAAACCCTTTTTGAGTTGTTCCCTGGAGTGAAGTTAGAACTATTTAGTTACAGCCGTTACAAGGTTCTAGTTTATCAAAGAAGAAACTATGAAAGTTAAGTTAAATAAAACTGAAACCTTAAATATAAATAATTAAATACAACAACAAAAGAAGGGGCGGAATCTTTAAATAGCCCTTTCAATGTTTTTTGTTTTTAGTAAACATTCAAATTTCAAATTGATGAATAAAAATCCATTGAAATAGACTCTTTCAATCTCGACGATTGACTAATAATAGGGTATTATGATTTCGAGCAAGCCGCTATGGTGAAATCGGTAGACACGCTGCTCTTAGGAAGCAGTGCTAGAGCATCTCGGTTCGAGTCCGAGTGGCGGCATAGCATCTGTAAAAAGATATACAAAAAAAGTGCTCTAAGGAATTTAATTTATGATTTCCATTCTGTATATTTGCGGTATTCTCGCTTTTAATTTTTTTTTTATGATATTTTCAACTTTGGAGCGTATATTAACGCATATATCCTTTTCGGTCGTTTCAATTGGAATTACAATTTATTTAATAATCTTCTTAGTCGATGAAATCAGAGGGCTATATGCTTCATCAGAAAGGGGGATGACAGCTACCGCTTTCTGTCTAACAGGATTATTAATCACCCGTTGGGTTTACTCGAGACATTTCCCATTAAGTGATTTATATGAATCATTAATCTTTCTTTCATGGAGTTTATCTATTATTCATAAGATTTTTGATTTTAAAAATAATCAAAATCATTTAAGCGCTATAACGGCACCAAGTGCTTTTTTTACCCAAGGCTTTGCGACTTCGGGTTTTTTAACCAAAATGCATCAATCCAGAATATTAGTACCCGCTCTCCAAGTCCAGTGGTTAATGATGCACGTAAGTATGATGGTATTGGGCTATGCAGCTCTTTTATGTGGATCATTATTATCCACGGCTCTTCTAGTCATTACATTTCGAAAAGTGATAAGGCTTTTTTTGAAAAGAAAAAATTTTGTAAATGTAAATGGGTCATTTTGTTTCAGTGAAATCCAATACATGAACGAAAAAAAGAATGTTTTTCTAAATAGTTTTTCCGCTAGAAATTATTACAGGTATCAAGTGATTCAACAATTGGATCGTTGGAGTTATCGTATTATTAGTTTAGGATTTATCTTTTTAACCACAGGTATTCTTTCGGGAGCAGTATGGGCTAATGAGGCGTGGGGGTCTTATTGGAATTGGGATCCAAAAGAAACTTGGGCATTTATTACTTGGACGATATTCGGGATTTATTTACATACTCGAACAAATACAAAATGGGAAGGTGTAAATTCCGCAATTGTGGCTTCTATGGGCTTTCTTATAATTTGGATATGCTATTTCGGAGTCAATCTATTAGGAATAGGGTTACATAGTTATGGTTCATTTAATTAACACCTATTTGAATTGAAGAAAGGGTTTGATGAATACAAACATAGGACAGCGCGGAGATCGAAACGAAACTTGGTGTTAGTGTAAGATGCCGAGAACCTTTTGAATCAAGCAGTGCGGCGATTCAAAAGGTTCTTACAAATGCCTTTGGCAGTTGGTCACAATTTAATTTAAATTAAAAAATTTAATTTAAATTATTTTACTTCTTCTTTTTATTTAACTTAAGAGTAAGAGAAGAAAAAGGATTTCTTTGTTCATTGGATAACGAACTCTTTTTAAAATCATGGGATTTCTTTTTGATTTTTTTTAGTCATGAAAACTATCTACAAAAAAAAATTCGATATAATAGCTTCGGCCTTGTCCGCTGATAGTGAGAGAACGAAATCGGGATAAATACCAATACCTATTACGGGTAGAAGAATCGAGATCAAAACAAATAACTCCCGTGGTCCAGAATCAAAAAAATAAGAGTTTGGGGCATTAAATAGCTTGTACCCATAGAACATTTGCCGTAACATAGATAATGAATAAATAGGAGTTAATATCATTCCAATTGCCATTACAAAAGTGATTACTATTTTTGGCATTAAAAAAAATTTTTGGCTGGTAATTATTCCAAAAAATACTATCAATTCTGCAACAAAACCACTCATGCCGGGTAATGCAAGGGAGGCCATCGATAAGATACTGAATAGCGTGAAGATCCTTGGAATTGGTATAGCTAGTCCGCCCATTTCGTCTAGATAAGCAAAACGTATTCTATCATAACTCGTTCCTGCCAAGAAAAAAAGTGCAGCACTAATCAACCCATGAGAAATTATTTGTAAAACGGCTCCATTGAGACCTGTATCGGTTATCGAGCCTATTCCTAGAATTATGAAACCCATATGAGATACAGAGGAATAGGCTATTCTTTTTTTTAAATTCCGTTGGCCGGGAGATGTTGAAGCTGCATAAATTATTTGCACGGTACCTACTATCATGAACCAGGGGGAAAATATAGAATGAGCGTGCGGTAATAGTTCCATATTGATTCGAATCAACCCATATGCTCCCATTTTTAATAAGATTCCGGCTAGAAGCATACAAGTACTGTAATGTGCCTCTCCGTGGGTGTCTGGTAACCACGTATGAAAGGGTATAATCGGCAATTTGACAGCAAAAGCAATAAAAAATCCAATATAGAATATTATTTCCAGTGCCACAGGATACGACTGATTAACTAATGTTTCCAAATTTAATGTTGGTTCATTGGAACCATATAAACCGATACCCAAAACTCCTATTAAAAGAAAAACGGAGCCTCCTGCCGTGTACAAAATAAATTTTGTGGCTGAATAAAGGCGTTTCTTTCCACCCCACACGGACAGAAGTAGATAAACGGGAATTAATTCTAATTCCCACATGATGAAAAAAAGTAAAAGGTCCCGAGAAGAAAATGATCCTATTTGACCGCTGTACATCGCTAACATCAGGAAGTGGAATAGTCGGGAATTCAGAGTAACTGGCCGAGCCGCTAAAGTAGCTAAAGTGGTGATAAATCCCGTCAGTAAAATGGGTCCTATGGAAAGTCCATCTATTCCCAATCGCCAGTCAAACTCAAAAAAAGTGATCCATTTATAATCCTCTGCCAGCTGGATTAATGGATCGTCCAATTGGAAATTATAACAGAATGCATAGGTCGTTAGAAGGAGTTCTAAGACACATATATATATTGTATATCCTCTAGTCACCTTATTTCCTCTATGAGGGAGAAAAAAAATTAAAGAACCCGCGGCTATCGGAAAAACTACAATTAGTGTTAACCAAGGAAAATAATTCGTGGTAAAGACAAGATACACTTGGCCCAGAAAAACCCGTGCTCGAAACTCGAAAATAGAATATATTCGTATTTTTTTTTTTCTTTTTCGAGTACGGGTTTTTGTCGGTAATCGGTAAAAAAAAAACTGTATTCAAAACGGATTCAAGTGGGTTTTTCGGGAACGTATCAATATCAATAAGCTAGACCCATGCTTCGGGTTGTTTCATGCCATAAATAAACTCGAACACTCAAGAAATCCGTTGGACAGGCGGATTCACATCGCTTACAACCAACACAGTCCTCTGTTCTTGGAGCAGAAGCAATTTGCTTTGCTTTACATCCGTCCCAAGGTATCATTTCTAATACATCCGTGGGGCAAGCTCGTACACATTGAGTACACCCTATACATGTATCATAAATCTTTACTGAATGTGACATTGGATCTATCTATTTTTGTTTTGAACTTTTTTATTTTCGATCTAGTCAATTTTGAAATGTCATATTTAAACACCAGATGAATCAATGATTTACCAGAATTTTGCTAATTAATCCACTTCTGGATCAAGGGAACAAAGATACTTTGATTTCTTACAGTTTCACAAACAGGATCGAAATTAGGGCATATTATATATCCTAAATTGAATTTAGGAATATTATGATTTATAAATACTACTTATTCAACAAAGTCGATTGATTGATACGCGTCGATTTTCTGTTACGATAAATTGACGAAACAATAGCTGATCCGATAGCTGCTTCAGCGGCTGCAATAGCTATAACAAAAATTGAAAAAATATCTCCTTTTAATTGTCGACTATCAAAAAAATCAGAGAATGTTACAAAATTGATATTAACTGCATTTAGTATAAGTTCAAGGCACATCAAGGCCCGAACCATATTTCGGCTCGTAATCAAGCCATAGATGCCAATCGAAAATAAATAGGCACTCAAAACAAGTACATGCTCGAGCATCATTAACCAACTCCGTACCAATTTCGATTCATTTCAATCTGAACAATAATAATAATGCAAGTGATTTGGTTGCTTAGAATCTACCAGGTACGGAACAAAAGAATCTATTTGGTAATAGATCGAATAAAAAAAATTCTATTTTTATTTTCTATTGATCTGTGAATAGTATTCAACTATACTTTACAAGAATTTAAGGGAAATGAATGTGATAACACATAATGAATGTGATAACACATAAAAAGTAGAATTGGGATTGCTGTTCCTAGTTATAAAGATTTGTTATTGACGCGCCACGGCAATTGCACCTATTAAAGCAACTAAAAGAATTATTGAAACGAGTTCAAATGGAAGAAAAAAGTCTGTTGATAAATGAATTCCAATTTGTTGACTATTACTTATCAAATCTTGTTCAATAATCTGGTTGGCTCGTGTAGTCCAAATAATCCCGTACCACGATGTATCGAGAATAGTAGTGATTAGCGAAAAAAAAATACTTGTACAAACCAGAGAAGTAAGACCATCGCCAATAGTCCAAAGATTCAACTGAAAATCTTTGGAATAGTCTGAGCCGTTCATGAACATTACAGCAAATATGATTAAAACATTTACAGCTCCCACGTAAATAAGGAGTTGCGCGGCAGCTACAAAATGGGAATTTGATAGAATATAGAATAATGATATACAAACAAGAACCAATCCCAAGGAAAAGGCAGAATAAATTGGGTTGGTAAATAATACCACTCCCAGACCTCCTAATATAAGACCCGATCCCAGAAAAACTAAAATAAAATCGTGTATTGGTCCAGGCAAATCCATTATATTAAAATAGGAGATAAATAAATCGAAATCTTTTTCATGACCTTATTGAGCCGACCAGGAAAAATTATTTATGAGACATTCTCAATTCCAATTCAATGAAATTAGAATCTACTAAGTGGGAATTGATGCGGATACAGTTCTGGGATCAATTTCGTTCTTTTCGTTATTCTAAATGCTAATTTGAAATTGAAGCTATATAGTTCGAAAAAGCTTCTGTCTATATATCATTTCATTTCAATACAAATGTAGTTGTACTTCTCATCAACCAATCAAAAGTTGGGATTTTGAGTTATTGACCAAGCAAAAAAACAACCTTATCCCTTTATACCAACTATACCAAAACTGAACCTTAGTAATTCGAAATTAAAAAGGTTTAGACGTTTTTTCGTTGAGGCGAATTCAAGACTGTTCGAATTGTAAAATCGTCAATTACTGACATTGGTAAACGACCTAAAGCAATTTGATTATAATTCAATTCGTGACGGTCGTAAGTCGCAAGTTCATATTCTTCAGTCATTGATAAACAATTTGTTGGACAATACTCAACGCAGTTACCACAAAAAATACAAATTCCAAAATCAATACTGTAATTAAGCAATCGTTTCTTTCGAATATCTGTTTCAAATTTCCAATCAACAACAGGCAGATCTATAGGACATACCCGAACGCATACTTCACAAGCAATACATTTATCAAATTCAAAATGGATTCGACCACGAAAACGCTCTGATGGGATTAATTTTTCATAAGGATATTGAATAGTTACAGGTAAACGATTTGCTTGGGATAAAGTAATCATGAAACTTTGACCAATGTACCTTGCAGCTCGTATTGTTTGTTGACCATAATTCATGAAACCAGTTACCATAGGGAACATATTGTGAATATCTATGAATGTTTTGAGTTTATTTCTTTCTCTTGTTTGAGACAAGTAGCGAATATTGTATTCCTTTTTTTCTTTATCTTTATAGCGAAAGGAGTTGGGAAGAAGTTGTTAATAATAGATTACCGAGAGAAATAGGTAAAAGAAATTTCCAGCCAAGATTTAATAGTTGGTCCATTCTTAGTCTCGGTAAAGTCCACCTTGTTGCAATAGGAATGAACAAGAACAAATAAGTTTTAGCTAATGTAATAAAGATACCAATTGTCGTTCCAAAGATTCCATCCGCTTTATTTATTTCAACCAGCCCAGGAACAAATATGTATGGAATGGAAAGATTCGAACCTCCCAAGTAAAGAACTGTTACAAATAATGAGGAAACTAGTAGATTTAGATAGGAAGCAACGTAAAATAAACCAAATTTGATTCCTGAATATTCGGTTTGATAACCGGCTACTAATTCTTCTTCCGCTTCTGGTAAATCAAAAGGTAATCTCTCGCATTCCGCTAGGGAAGAAATTAGAAAAACGATAAACCCTATAGGTTGACGCCACAAATTCCACCCCCAAAAACCATATTTTGATTGCGCCCCAACTATATCAACTGTACTTAAACTGTTAGATAATCATAGTCGGTGGTAACATTACGGTTTCCATCGCTATTACAAAACCGTACATGAGATTTTCACCTCATACGGCTCCTCAGGGCCACAAATAAATGTAAGGACCAGACCGGTATTAGTTATTTTGATTTTGATATGGTTATAGGATGGATAAAGTCAAAATCTAGCGGAGGATCCCCAATTATACCACTGGAATTCTGTCTGCTCTAAGGATAAAAAAACAGTATTTCTGAATTAATCTCATCCTTTACGAATTTCAAATTTTCTGTGTTGAGTAATAACTTAATCAACCCTTCAATAAAATACTCTTGTAGAAATATCACTCGATATTTCAACCCATCCTTTTATTTTCGATTACGAAAAAGAATTCGCCATTACACTAGTTCATGAATCATGACACGAATTTGATTTCTATCAATATATGAAAGAAAGGATTCTTTTAGATTGTAATTGTATTTTTTCTATTTTTTTGTTCCTCTTCTTCTTTCTGAGAGAAAATGGGGCTTAAAAGGGGGTAAAGGATTATTTCGTTCCTGATAGTTATTTCTTTAACTGGCGGATAGGAGCATGCTCTGGATCGGAATTGTGGGGAGTACTGCCTGATCGTTTCTACCAACTTAAAGCCCCAATTAGTATTCTTTTATGTTATGCAGAAGTATCCTTTTAGATAATTGACATAATCTACATTACTAACCCGTTGTGTGTATTTTGGTGTTCCTTCCTATCCCCCCGCTTTGCGTTTTCAACCCCCTATTCAACCCCCCTAATATATCTAATATATATTGTAATACATACAATAGCTAATGAAAAATGAAAATTCTATAGGGTTGGTCTTTTAAGCCCGCTTCAAGCTAGGATGATCAATCGACCTGTCTTGGGGTAAGGGCTTCCTCCACTTTTCCTTTTGTTTACTTATCCTTAACGCTTGTACATAGGAAATGAGACTTAATCCACGTTTACTGCGAATTTCGAAGGTGTTTTCTTTCACTCATATATAACTATCTAATTTCTTTTATTAACCTAAAGAGTCAATAAATGAATAAAAAAATGAGGATTTCTATTCAAGTTCTTTTTTTTCTAGAACGAAAAGCTTAGGTTTTAGCGAATCACACGTAGAGATATTGATAAAACACATAAAGTTAATGGTATTTCATAACTAATCGATTGAGCAGCAGCTCGCAGACCACCTAAAAAGGAATATTTATTATTTGATCCATATCCTGACATAAGAAGTCCAATAGGGGCAATACTTGAAATGGCAATCCATAAAAAAATACCGATATTGAGGTCAGCTAAAACAAGGTTATAACTAAAAGGAATTACTGAATAACTTAGTAGAATTGCTATGACTGCTATAGATGGACCAATACTGAATAAACTACTATTTCCTCTAGATGGAAGAAGGTTTTCTTTGAAAAGGAGTTTTGTCCCATCGGCTAAAGCTTGAAGAATTCCCAAAGGGCTGGCGTATTCAGGCCCAATACGCTGTTGTATTCCTGCAGATATTTCTCTTTCTAACCACACAATTACTAGGACACCGATTGTGATTGCCAATACATAAATCGAAATAGGGGCAAGCACCCATAGGATCCCATAGACCTCTTGTAGGGATTCCAATCGGGAAAAAGAATTGATATCTTGTACTTCGGGTGTAGCAATTATCATTTCAACGATCAACTTCCCCCATAATGATATCTATACTACCTAATATCGTCATAATATCAGCCAATTTCATTCTTTTAACTAACTGAGGAAGAATTTGCAAATTGATAAAACCCGGTGGGCGAATTTTCCATCTCCAAGGAAACCCACTTTGATCCCCTATCAGAAAAATTCCCAATTCTCCTTTTGGGGCTTCTACTCTCGCATAAAGTTCTTGTTTTGTCAATTCAAAGGTAGGAGAAGGCTTTTTACTAATGAATCTATTTTCAAAATCATTCCGTTCTGGATCGCTTTCTCTATCAAAGCAGCGGATTTCTAAATTTTCATAGGGGCCTCCCGGAATTCCTTCTAAAGCCTGTTGAATCATTTTTACAGATTCCGTCATTTCACCGATTCGGACTAAATAACGAGCTAAGGAATCCCCTTCTTTTTGCCACTGGACTTCCCAATCAAATTCGTCATAACACTCATAATGATCAACTTTACGAAGATCCCATTCTATTCCAGACGCTCGTAGCATTGGTCCTGATAAACCCCAATTTATTGCTTCTTCTCCACCAATAATGCCTACTCCTTCAACTCGTTCTAAAAAAATGGGGTTTCGCGTAATAAGTTTTTGATATTCAGCAACCCCTGTTAAAAAATAATCGCAGAAATCCAAACATTTATCTATCCAACCATAGGGTAAATCAGCTGCTACTCCTCCGATACGAAAATAATTATGCATCATTCTCATACCGGTGGCAGCTTCGAACAGATCATATACTAATTCTCTTTCTCTGAAAATATAGAAGAAAGGAGTCTGTGCACCAATATCTGCCATAAAAGGGCCAAGCCATAACAGATGGGAAGCTATACGACTCAACTCCAACATAATTACTCTGATATAGCTGGCCCTTTTAGGTACGCGAATATTTCCCAACTGTTCTGGTCCATTTACAGTTATTGCTTCTGTGAACATAGTAGCTAAATAATCCCAACGGGTTACATAAGGCAGATATTGTATAATTGTTCGGTTTTCCGCAATTTTTTCCATCCCTCTGTGTAAATAACCCAATATTGGTTCACAGTCAATAACATCTTCACCGTCTAGAGTAACGATGAGACGAAGAACCCCATGCATTGACGGGTGGTGAGGTCCCATATTGACTATCATAAATTCTTTTTCTTTTTCTGTAGCTAGTATACTCATAGGTTTTTCCTCGATTCATTCTTACATGAATTGTTGAAAACAACAAGAAGTTCATCAACAGTCAAAATCAAATAATTCGAAATTGTTTTTCAAATTTCAAATTAACGATTTTTTGACTCCCGGATATTCAACTTACTAATTAATTCTTTATAACGTACTCTATTTTTCTTTGACAAATAAGCTAGTAGACGTTGGCGTTTTTCCAAAATTTTACGTAGACCCCTTTGAGATGAATAGTCTTTTCTGTGCAATTCTAAATGTGAAGTAAGTCTCCGGATCTTGTTGGTGAAACGAAATACTTGAAATTCAACCGATCCGCTGTTTTTTTCTTTTTTTTCTTGAACCCTAACTGAGATGAATGCATTTTTTACCATAAAACGAAACCCCTCCCCCTTCCTTTTTTAAGATGAATTTTACTGATCAGTAATAATAATACTAGTTACTTCAATTTGATATACACAATAATCTTAAGTTCGTTATGAACTTGCTAGAAAATCAATATCAATAATCAATCCAATTTTCAATTTGATTAGGCATCTAAAAGGATGGATATTTCGGCAAAAGAGAAAAATTTGGACCTAAAAAAAAGAGTTTCTTGATTCATTTATGGATCTAATTAAAATGTTCGCCATTAATTTTGTATCTTGTATCAGACTGGAATGGAAGACAAGACATGTATACATTTCTTTGTTTTCATATCCCAAAATGGGACATGATAGATAGGAAAAGCACACTATTAACGAATTTTCAATCGTGGATACATATGGACCCTTACCATACTGAAACGACTCCCATTATTGGTATTAAACCAATACCGATTCATACAAATTAAATCTTCTAATCGAGAATTGGCCCAAATAAAGAACTTTAATTGAATTAGTTGATTTTTCTCTCGAGCAAGATTTTTGTTTTTATCCAAAACGCGGCCGCCGCCCTTTCCGTTATTAAAAAATACTGGATTTTTCTGCATACCATTTTGATTCTTCGAATTGAAACAAATTAGGGTTCTTAATTCTCTACGACGTTTAGGGAGTAAAATAGTTTCAGGAACAAGCAAATCATAATGATTTTTGTTTCTATTTCCAGTCATTTTTTGATGTTTTGCAATGAATTCATCAAAATCTTTTTTATCAACATAGCCCTTTTCTTGGTATCTTTTAGTAATTTTGCGCTTATTCTTATGAACCAATGCAATACCTACGATTTGATATAGAAAAAATTGTCCATCATTTTTTACAGACAAACGACGGGGTTCGATAATAAGCATTCCCCCTTTCGTCAATTCTTTAAGAGCGAACTTCTTCTTAGTGATCAAAATAGGCAGACTCATTTCTCCCCTTTGAATAGAGGCTATAGTAACGTCGCTAGGATTTATTAGTCGAACCAGGTGACAATATACTTGCATATCATTAAGTATTTTTTCTCTGAAAGAAACAGCACCCCTCCATCGCAACTGCAAACACAAATATCTTTTTAGGAAGAAATCGAGCTGTACTTCGGTTTCTCTTTTGGATTGCTTTTTCTTTATACGGGTTTTCATGTCCGATCCCGTATAATTTTCTTCACCATCTTTTTCTTGGTTTGAGAGAACTGATCCAAGAATTACTTGCTTTTGTGCATCCGATCTCGGAGTTCCTTGGTCTGCGAGTTCGTTTTCTTCTTTACTTTGATTCGATAATTCAAAATATTCTTTTTGAGTAGGTGATATAAAAAGATCCGCCTCTTTCTTTCCGGTTCTATTTTTCTTACTATTTCCATTAAAATTGAAAAGAAGTAATTTGATTGGTATAATCCAGGGTTTCGTTCTATATGCATTAAAAAGTAGTACAAATTCTGGGAAGAACCAAGATTCTGGGTTTGATATAGGACAACTTAGTATTTCTTCATTCATTCCCATCCAATCACAAAAGAACCCCTTTTGGGTGGATGGGTTAATTTCTTCATCTTGATGAATTGGAAGATAAAAGGGGACTCTGTTATTAATTGCATTAATTTTTTTATAATTATTGGACCCAATCCTAGTATTTTGATTACTGCTGGTACCAGTATCCATATCAACCCAGGCTTCCATATTGGCCTTATTTCTAAGACAAAAATTAAGAATTCTCCAATCAAAATATTTTCTATACAAGAATTTTTCCATATCCATAATATCATCTTCCCCTATATAATTATTGATAGAGATACTTCCCAGCATAGCCAACAATTTTACTTTCTTTCTATTGTAATTAGAATAATACTCTTCTTTATTATTTACTTGGACTAGTGATCTATCAATATACGAGTCTTTCTTATCTTCATAATTAAGCGATTTATATGATAAAAGATCATATCTATAGTGTTTTTTAAAATTCGATTTTTGATTACGTAATAGGTCTGCTTCAAAAAAATGTTGTTTTTCGTAATGAGTTAATCCATTTTTTTCATACGAATCTCTTTTAATTAAATCTTTATTTTGAGCCATACAGTGTTGATTGGCTCTATTTCGCCATTCTTGTGGTACTAATCTAGCCCATTTAATCCGAGATAAATCATATTGATAATGCCCGCTTAAACAGTGTTTTCGTGTATTCCTTCCAAAATTCCAAAGGGGTTTATGTCTTAATTGGTAATTAAAGATTCCGTGTTTTTCAAAAAAATATTTTATTTCATTCTTAAGAAATAGAGATGTTCCGTGATATTGAAGAACGGGTCTTAAATTATAAAAGTTCAAAATTGGGACTTGTAATAATTTGTAAAATACATATGCTTGTGATTGTGAAAAAGACAATAAATTACAAGAAATCTTTGAATTCTTATTACTAGTCTTAGAAATCGATTTTTGAATAGTCGAAATAATTCTATTTTTATTTGTTTTATTAATTCTTTCGGGATTTGCTTCATTATTGTGGATGTTTTTCTCACTAATTTTCATTTGTTTTCTTGTTGATTCACGAAAAGGTTTTGTATTGATTCTTGGAATAGTAAGGGTAGATATAAAAATATTTCTGTATATCTTTTCAATGCCAAATTTTAGAAACAAATAGGATTTACGGATTAATCGAGCGTTTCTTTTTTTTAATATCCGCCAAATCCTTTTTGATGGGTCTAATATTTTAACAGAATAAGTTGGTTTGTTCGAACTAATATTTGTTTCTTGAGTTAGCGATCCTTTTTTCTTTTCTTTTGTAATTTTATATATTTGATTTCTGATTCTGCTTGTTCTATTAGTCAGATCTTTCATTTTTTTTTCAGTCCGGGATAATTTCGTCCAATCCATAGATGAAATTTCAATAGACGGTTCGTGAATCATCTGCTTACTGATTATCGAATTTTTTTGAGTTTCCCTCAATTTCTCGATTTCTCTCAAGTTTATTTTTGAAAGTTCTTTTATTTTTCCTTCTTTAAAATCCCTTAAAACTATAAAAGACTTAGTTTTCAATTTTCGAATTTTTTTTTTTAGTTCTTTAAAAATGGGTTCAAAAAAGGAACGTCGTTTTTGGGGAGACCCGAACGGCATGTCAGTTTCCAGCCCAAAAATTGTTAAAAAACAAACATCAGTTTCTTGTTCACTTTTTGGATCTTTATGAGAGGATTGTATCGTAGATCCGTGCCAGGGTTTCAGGTGAAAGGGGAATAGGATCTTTATCTGAATACCTTCTATTAACCAGTTTTTCGGAAATTCTGTTTCAGATAAATTAACACCACTATAAGTGCATTTAACATAAATTTCACGATTCCAATCCTTAAAATCCTCGGACCACTCGGGATCTTGGAATAATAGTATGCGAACCACATTTTTAGCTATTATCAATAACGGTAATACAATATATTTTCTAAGAATCGATTGGATTACTAACATAGAACTTCTTAGTATTCGAGTAAGTAAACGCTTATCCCAGCCTTCTGCTTGTTTTATACGTACCATTTCTTGTCTTTGGTATCTTTCGCCTTTGAGCTTCTTTTTTTCTTTTTTGTCCAATTTTCTTGTCTTTGCGTTTGTATAATCATAAAGTTTTTGGTTTTTATTTTTTACCATCCAATTTCGAAGAATTACTTTCATCAGCTGGGAAATATCAAAAGACAAATAAAGGGTTTTGTCTATTCTGTCCAAAAAAAGAGGGGAATGGGCATTTGCTTGAACTGGTTTCCAAATAACGGTTTTACGTCTTTGTGCGCGCATGGAACCTTTTATTATATATCGACGAAAATCCGATTGTTCCAAATAATGGGGCAAAGCCACATCCCCTTTTGTCTGGTGATCAACAGCAACCACTAAACGTTTGGCTTTTCGTGAACGAAATGCATGTTTCCCTCTTACATTTTCGTCGTATTCTCCCAGTTCTTGGTATACATTATTGATTAATTTGTATGACCACCGGGGAACTCTTTTACTAATTTCTTTTATCGCTTTTTTTCTAATTTTTTGATCATTGGGATCCGTTATAACTGCATCGAATAAAAAATTGAAACTTTTTATTTGGTCTTCGGAATCGATGTGTTCTCGTTCCCGTTCTGTCAATAAAGACCGCACTTCTTCGCTTGAAAATGATTTTCGATTAAATCGGTCTATTGTCTGTTCAAATTCGTGATAATCATTAATAAAAATTAGATTGTGAATTTTATTTATCCAAGGCGTTCTTATCTTATTTTTGATATAAGTTGTATTTAGGATTGGGGGTGAAAAGAATTTTTTGATTCTTCCACGATAAGGTCCGTTTAATAAAGGATCATATGTTTTAGGTAAGTATTTTTTTTTAGT